AACATTCGAGATTATGCAGGATTATACACGAAAGATCCTTTTTTGGCTCTTTCTTTAGCCCTATGCCTTTTATCCCTAGGGGGTCTTCCTCCACTAGCGGGTTTTTTCGGAAAACTCTATCTATTCTGGTGTGGATGGCAGGCAGGCCTATATTTCTTGGTTTCCATAGGACTCCTTACGAGCGTTGTTTCCATCTACTATTATCTCAAAATCATCAAGTTATTAATGACTGGACAAAACCAAGAAATAACCCCTTACGTGCGAAATTATAGAAGATCCCCTTTAGGATCAAGCAATTCCATCGAATTGAGTATGACTGTATGTGTGATAGCATCTACTATACCAGGAATATCAATGAACCCAATTCTTGCAATTGCTCAGGATACCCTCTTTTAGGTCTACTTCTTAGTTCAAGATCCCTCTGGCTAACTGGAATAAAAGAATGAGTGGATCCGTTCCGCCAAAAATAAAATGGGAATGGGCCGAGGTTATGAACTTATAATCATGGGATCGACTCGATCATCAGATTATAAGTTCATTCCATACCGAACCAGACCGGAATAGGGTACATTCTTATTATGAGATATGAGAAGAGGTCATTCGAGCGTATGCAAATAGATACTATGTTTACCTATGGATCCCTACGCCCTTACATTCCATTTAGGATTCCGAATAGGTAGGCCTGCTTTTGACATATCTGTCCTATCGTGATTTGGTGCCATATTCATTTCTTTTGGTTTCTATTGAATTCCAATCAAGAACTAGGTTGGATTGTACATATTTTTGATATATATACCTCCGAATAATGCAAATCCAAGCAATTGGATGTCTGACTTAGGCCTATGTGACCGATCGATGGAAAGACCCCAACACTCCATCCTTGTCAGGTATTACATATATCACATTAGATGGATATCATATCATATTCATGGAATACGATTCACTTTCCTTTCAAGATGCCTTGATGGTGAAATGGTAGACACGCGAGACTCAAAATCTCGTGCTAAAGAGCGTGGAGGTTCGAGTCCTCTTCAAGGCATGAATAATCCATAATATGGAGAATGCTAATTGAATAAGCAATTCCATAACCGATTTCGGATCTATGGATATACCGAGTATCCTATCTGTTGATACGAAGTATTCCGGTGATCCCCACGATCTGAATCTGAGCTGTTGGAATTGGAATAGGTTCGGCAGCGGATCACGAAATCTTAGCGATCTTCTCTATCTAATAGCCCGTTTGGGAATCGTCCGCCCCTCGCCCACCCCCGAGTATTCAACAGGAATCATACAAGGGTAGATTTCTAGAAACCTCTGGTCAAATACCCACCAGTACTCATAACTCAACAGATCAAGTACATTACATTGCCTAGTCCATTTTGTGGATTGGCCCATTCGGTGACTTTGGCACCGGACGTTCCAAAAAGGGGTACTATTGGGTCGGGGTCGGGGGAATTAGAAAATACACAGGCGTCTGTTGCCATTCCATCCTTTCTTCTCCTTTCAGGGCCTATCCGACAGAGAATCCAGTACTTCTTGGTCGTGAATATCTGAGTAGGGCGAACTGGCCTACGTGGATATCTTTGCTTCGGAACAAAACAATTGGAATTAGGCTCGGTCAACTGGAATGTGTATTATCCATATGGCCATTGAACTGAGACGAAGAGAAAGGTCTATCTATTTTATATTTTCTTGACTTATTCAGTTAAACCAAGAATTCGTTATTGAGGCAGATAGCAAGAACCATTTCATCAGACATACGTATTTTGCAGGTGGATTTACATGGTTTCATTAATGCGAATTGTTTGATCCAGTTAACACTCTGGTTGTTCGCCGTTCACAAATTTAGGCAGTTCATATCATACATTGTTTCCATTCTTCGATGTTTCAGCAGTAGCATATTGTTCCATGTTCCACTAAGGCCAAAATACGGGATCAACAAGTGTTTACACGACTCTACCACCCGGTCCTGTTCCCCCCTTCCTTTTTTCATGGCCAATCTGTCTTTACGGCTAAGGAATGGGAAATCGTTCTCCTGTTACATGAATATGAATCCAATGTTTCATTTCATCCGAGAAAAGCCATCTCTTTCTCAACAATGTCTTTGTCATTTGATCCAATAGCGTTCCGTTAGATAGGAACAGATTTGATAAATACTGATAGCTCTCGGATAGAGTATTAGAACGGAAAGATCCATTAGCTAAGGAACTATTGGTTCTAAGACATCTCTGGCGATGAATCAACAATTCGAGGTGCTTTTCTTGCGTATTATTGGTGAACCAGCGTTTATACATAGATGTAGGAGGATCCATTTGGGAAGTAATAAGCCCCTTTGACATCTCCTCATCTGCAAAGAATTCTCGACGTGAGAACACAGAGACAAAGGGCTGATCTTTGAATAGAAAAAATAATGGATCCGCAGGGTCCCAAATGAATTGGCTTATTCGACCTTGTTCTTTGGAAGATCTATCTCGTGTCTGGTACTGCATTGTTCCACTCTGCAAAAATTCCGAATCATTCTCTTGAAGCTCATCCTCTTTATGATAAATGATCCGCTTGCCCTGAAATGACCCAGCCCAATAGGGAAATCCTAATTCAGTGGGCCTTTCGATTCCGATACAATCCAATAAATTGCCACAAGGGCGACATCTTCGAGGAGCCCAAATTATGTGATTGAATAAATCCTCCTCTATCTGTTGCGGGTCGACAGCTCCTTCCCCTTCTTCAAACCCCGATTCGTATTTGTTTTCATATCGAAATCTCTGATCAACGATAGAGCAATATCCGTTTTGCATCATATCGAACGGATTCCTTGGTTCGGACCGAAGAAGTAATGTCATTCGATTATTATCAAGCTGACCGCAATCTTTTTCTCTCTGTGGGGGTCCTCCCAGAGCATCTTCTACTTCTAATAGTAATAGGCCATGAACTAGATCAGAATCATTCTCAAAAAATCCATAAGAATTGGTTTCATTGGGTCCGGGTGAAGACCAAAGATCTTGAGCGACCGATCCGGCAGAACAACTCAAAAGATAGAGAAGTATCGTTAATTTATTCATGCTCGTTCCAAGTTCAAAGTACCATTTGTACAAATAAGAATCCCCTTCTTGACATGATTTCTTCTTCATATAGATAGATATAGGATCTATGGGGCAATTACTTAGAAGTACATTTTGTGCAACAGCCCTTCCTATCTGATAAAAGAGTATCCCATGATCCTGAACCGATCTTACCTGGGATCGCAAATCCCAAGTTTGCCTATGAAGAGCTGATCGAATTGTATTAGTTTCTATAATGGATTTCTTCTGTGTGATACTAATGGATAGGGCCTCATTGATGAGTGCTACAAGATCTCGTGCATTGGAACCCATGGTTATGGACCCGAATCTGTTAGTATGGAACATTTCCTTTTCCAAGTGAAATCCCCTGGTATATGAAAGAATGAAAAAGTGCTTTCGTTGTTGTGGAAGAAGAAGCCTTCGTATCTTAATGCATGCGTTTAATTTATTTGGAGCTATTAGAGCGGGATCCACCTTTTTTGGAATATGAGTCGAAGCAATAACAAGAATATTTCTAGTGGAGCATCTTTCACAATCCCCGGAGATATAGTTCTCTAATAGACCGAGGGATAAGTAATTCGACTCATTCCCATTCACATAGAGATTATGAATGTTTGGAATCCATATTATGCAAGGAGACATCGCTTTTGCTAATTCGAATTGAAAGGTGATATCAAATTGGTCTCTTTCTATTTTCGGCGTCATAGAAATAGTTGGCACATTCATCATAGTTAGCAGCTCCATATCAAGGTCATCATCCATATCGTCACTATCATCCATATCGATATCGCTACGATCATCCATATGGATATCGCTACTATCATCCATATGGATATCGCTACTATCATCCATATGGATATCATCAATAAGATAACCCTGAGACTTGTCATCCAGGAACTTGTTCGGAAAGACCGTAATAAAAGGAACATAGGAATTTTTCGCTAGGTATTTGACCAAATAAGATCGTCCAGTTCCTATCGAACCTATCACTAAGATGCCCCTAGAAGGGGATAGGTCTAAGCGGAGCGAAAAGGGTTTTCCATGAGATGGGAAATGAAAACGATTAGCCCCACACGAGGTTTGTGAATAAGTGATTGTCTGATAATGAGCAAGGAATATCCGTCTTTCTGCTAAACAGGATCTATTAAACTCATAATTCATTAGATACTTTTGATGAATGTCCACTAAGTATCGTAAGTAAATGGATCCCGGTTGTTCAATCATTTGATAACCAGAGGCATTCTTTGATAAATCATCACTATGAGTGAGACTCAATAGAATTGGATCAATCCCTTTTTCTGTCGTTAAGGTGGAGAACTGAACCAAGAATTCTCTTTCTTCATCATCAATCGAATCACTGTTCGCGACCCAAGATTCTATTTTATCATCAATCCAATCACCGTTCACGTTTTTTCTTTTTCTTATCAAGGAATAGATCTCTTTACTTGTACGGCTTAGATGTCTCGTATTTATCGAAAAAGCGATTCGATTGATGGGATTTGGTATGATACTTATTAGATCGATGAGATTGCTATTCCAAGATTTCTTATTATAACGTATTGATTTGACCACATAAGCGGGACCACCACCCAATAGTATGTTGCCACCATAAGAAGAACCCCGTATTTCTTCCAGAGAATCTCCTAATTGTTCCAGAACAACTAGAAAGAGATTCTTTAACCAGAAAGAATTCAGTTCAGATGTCGGATACCTATCTAGAAGTTTTTGCAACTCCATCTTGTATGATGGAATCATCCAAGATTGGATCTTTTCTAACTCTGTCTGTAACTCACTAGAGGCTCGGGAAGCGAAGAGAAGATGTATACGAACGAGATATCCAGCAACAAGAAGAAGAAAAGGGATTGAATAGAGAAACTCCCGAGCATGTGTTGATCTCAGATGTGCCCATAGCAAGAGAGCAGGTGACTCATTATTTCGATGAATCCTCTCTTCGGACAGAAAAAGTAAACACTTACTCAAAATCTCAGTTACACTTAGCAGAGTCCTTTGTGGAAGAACCCTCTGAGGAATTAGCCATGATATATCTGAGCCATGCATAATAGCATGAACAATAGATACAAAATGTTTACTGCTACTTAGTATCGGCAATGGGTCTGAAAAAGTATCTAAAAGGGTGAAATGGAGATATTTGCACCCTGTCGAAGTAAGGAACCATGGCATATATGTTTGGAACAGATTCCATTTGGAGAGATTGGAAAAAGCACTATCTCGTTGAAAGATTCTATGCATCTGTTGTTTCTCAACGTATTTCTTTAGACAAAGACTCCCTTTTTTCCTCTTTCTGGATGGTAAACCTTTCTCAGAACATGGAGTGTGAGTCAAACCCATGTTTGAATTCAAACTGAGATACTGATGCAAGTTCTTCCCTTCTGAATCAGATAGATTCATATCTGAAAGAGGATGGCAATAAGTTCTTTCAAAATGGACTATTTTTTTCTCTATTAGAGGTGTTGCAGAAATGTCTGCGATCGAGTAAGAGTAAATAACGCTACGAACGAATGGATCGGATCGAATTGGAAAATGGAAAGATTTGTACAAGTTATACGTCTCGTCACCACTTTGTGGAAAATCTTTAGGTATGAATATGTCAGATACCCGTGACTCGATTGGTGAGATAGTCTCTATCTCCAAAAAAATCTGCTTTTTTTTACCGACGCACAAAGAACATTTGTTGTTGCGAATGAACAAGATATTGAGGAATTGTCCATGCGTCAAATCCTCATTATGGATACGGGTCTTTTCCACATAAAAGGGGAATCTTTTGGTACAATCGAACCAGAAGTGATGTGGATCATTCAAGAATCGAAGTGGATTTGCTTTATAAAAAGAGGATATCAATGAACTTCTATGAAATGGTTCCACGGGATTCAGCCAGTTGTCTCGATCATGAGATATCCTTGAGAAATAGGAATCCAAGGGTTTCCTGCGATTCTTTATAGTATGCAATGAATCCATCATCCACTTTGGTATCTTTTTGAACAACAATGATACTATTGTTCCCCCATTGATCAAGAATTTCGGTATTGGGAAAGTATCATGATCGCCGAATAAGAAGGGTTTCCATTTATTCAAATGAACGACCTGAACACCTACTGATTCTAACAACTGATTGCAGAGTGGATCATTCGGATCTTGAAATTCATAGATGCGGATCTCGGATCTATGAATGGGGATATCCCCGATACTCACAAAGAAAAGGGGAAGTGACTTGGACAAAAAGAAACGAAGTGACTTAGACAAATGTTGTTTGTCGATAGCCTCGAACCAATTCATTGAATATTGATTAATACATAATCGATCGAACACTACTTGAAAACGCTTCTTCTGTTCAGAAACAAAATCTTCCCAATGTTCACTCTTGCTCCCATTGGAACATTTGTATCTATACGCATCAGGATACCGATTCATTAAAAAGAATCGATTGGATACATTTCCTATGTATACATAGGTGCGATATTGGATTTGCATCAGATTTTGGATCAATCTCAATCTATATTGATTGGCTGCCCCCATTATGTTGTTGCTAGCAAATACTGCTGTTTTTCGTTTTTGATCTTCCAAATCGTTCCCGCAGTGGATCCGGACCCATTTGTTTCTGATCCTTCGAGAAAAAGATTCATTCTCTTCATAAAAAAGAGGAGGTAGAACCAAGAAAGATTTCTTCTTCGACTCATCTCTGGAGTGGAATACCTCATTCCAGAATTTTTTTTGATTCAACCCGTAGGAATCAATAGAAAAGGCAAATCCCCTATGATACAACAGATCCGGCTCGGTTATTGATAGAGTGAATAGTTCTGGAAATCCCTCTTCTGATTTCAAATCGTGGTGTAACGTGTATTCCCCTTTGTTCCGGTCATGGAATGGATGAAATAAATGGAAAAATGGATTTTTGCTCAAGAATGAAATCTTATTGGAACTGTCCATATCCGATTCATCCTTCGGAACCATGTCACATCCCGGATCTAATGAAATAGGATGAATTGAGACGGTTTTTTGTAAATACGTCATTATCTTGAATATATCAACCATTTCTTTATTTTCCGATCGACTGGAAAGAACAAAAGAAACATCTTGTTTTTTCTTCAAAAATGTATGATATCTAGTGGACCTCTCAGTAGGATTCGAACCCAGATGGAGTTCTGACCATCTGTCAGAGAAAAAAGAACAAATGGATCTTGTACTTGTGGGATTCCCAAGAGATTCGTCGATTTCTTCCGTAAGCAGATGATTATTGATCTGCTTCTCACGTTCCGTGAATAGCCAGGACATGTAGTAAGATCCAAAAAGGCATTTCGGAAATCGATCTGATTCTATCTCTGTTCGTTCCGTTTGAGTTTGAATAAGGGAAGGATCCAAAAGAATAGATCTTTCTTTTAGTTGCTGAATCTCTGCTTGATCGATCAATGCGTAGGATTCTGAATCCTCATTTCTAATGGAATCGAAATGATCCATGCATTGATCAGAAGATCCTTTCCATTGGCTAGAATCCTTTACTTGAACGAAACTTGTGGAATCATATGGAATATTTGACAATACATTCCGTAACTTGCTAACAAACCGATCCTTGCTCCCCAACCACACACTGTCTAACCAAATCCAATTCTCTTTCGATACATTTCTCACCGATTCGTGCGGATTCTTCCCCCAACTAACGCGGAGATCTTGGCGGAATTGCCACATATGAAATGGAGCACTATTTCGTACAGAAATGCCCCACTTGTTTCTCGAGAAGAGATGGGAAACATGCTCGATATCATTTGATTGAATAGTTGCCTCAGCTCCTTGTTGTTTGAAGAAAGCCTTCCCTTCCATTGGTCTTTTTTCACGAAAAGCAGACATGATATAACAAAGAAAGTCTTTCCCTAAGATTTCGAATAGCTGCCCCGAATCCAAGTGGATTATGTTTCGCTTCTTACTGGGGGAAAGACGATCAAACAATTCCCAATCATGGTCCTTGCAGATCGGATCATCCATATCAAATAAAAAAGGAAACTCCATATATTTAGATTTGCTATCTTTCTCGTTGAATGAGATCTCAATTCCTGCTACGGTTTCATTAGATATCTTACAACTCAAATCCCTCTTGTTTCCGATCCGGTTCCTCCACCACCGCGAACTTCGCATGATACATTTATTATTTATTGGGAGAACCCAAGTAATCTCTTGCGGATCCATGAAGCAACTCTCAGAAAGATTTTTCCCTTTTGGAAGATACAGGAGCGAAACAATCAACCTATTGATATTGGAAGACCAAAAAGATTCTTCCAATGTCTCCTTTTTGGGCCCAATGGAATTCATAGGGATAGGAAGAAGCCCCATCAAATAGAGATTTTTTCTTTCGACCATCTTTCGATTGTTAATACGAGACATAAGGACCACTACTACAAGCAGTACTACACCTTGGATCGTGAAATATCGATTGCTTGTGGAACCCTGTGAATCACGCGAAAGTAGGATACTCACAATTCGGGGATCAAAGAGTTTCATAAAGCGTTCTTGGCGGAAAAGAATGTGAGTGAAAGATCCCACTGAATCAAATTTGATCCATGAATCTAAGAAATAGTGAGAATTCTTGATCTCTCTCCATATCTCTCTCAATTCGAAGATCCAGGATGTTAATTGGTGTCGTTTCATTGATTCCCCCTAAAGATTTCATTTCAATTGGAATTTGGTTATTCACGATGTACGATGATCCCTGTGAAGCATCCATGGCTGAATGGTTAAAGCGCCCAACTCATAATTGGCAAATTCGTAGGTTCAATTCCTGCTGGATGCACGCCAATGGGAACGTTCAATAAGTCTATTTGAATTGGCTCTGTATCAATATCTCATCATCCATACATAACGAATGTTATGGTATATTCATAACATAACATATGAACAGTAAGAACTAGAATTCTTATCGATACTGGAACTCATAGGGAATAAAATGGATTTATGGATGGAATCAAATATGCAGTATTTACAGAAAAGAGTATTCGGTTATTGGGGAACAATCAATATACTTCTAATGTCGAATCAGGATCAACTAGGACAGAAATAAAGCATTGGGTCGAACTCTTCTTTGGTGTCAAGGTAATAGCTATGAATAGTCATCGACTACCCCGAAAGGGTAGAAGAATGGGACGTTACAGACGTATGATCATTACGCTTCAACCGGGTTATTCTATTCCACCTCTTATAGAGAAAAGAACTTAAAGCAAAATACTTAATAACACGGCGATACATTTATACAAAACTTCTATCCCAAGCACACGCAATGGAGCCGTAGACAGTCAAGTGAAATCCAATCCACGAACTCATTTGATCTATGGACGGCATCATTGTGGTAAAGGTCGTAATGCCAGAGGAATCATTACCGCAAGGCATAGAGGGGGAGGTCATAAACGTCTATACCGTCAAATCGATTTTCGACGGAATCAAAAAGAAATATCTGGTAGAATCATAACCATAGAATACGACCCTAATCGAAATGCATACATTTGTCTCATACACTATGGGGATGGTGAGAAGAGATACATTTTACATCCCAGAGGGGCTATAATTGGAGATACCGTTGTTTCTGGTACAGAAGTTCCTATATCAATGGGAAATGCCCTACCTTTGAGTGCGGTTTGAACTATGGATTTACGTAATTGGAAGTAGCCAATTAGGTTTACGACGAAACCTAGAAATCGATCACTGATCCAATTGGAGTACCTCGACGGGATAGACCTCAACAGAAAACTGTTGAGTCACGGCAGCGAGTGATTGAGTTCAGTAGTTCCTCATCGAAAATTATTGACTCTAGAGATATGGTAATATGGAGAAGACAAAATGGTTTGAAGCATGCACAGAACCGGAAGCGCCCCTTGTTTCCAATCAAAGAGAGGAGGACGTTTTATTCACATTTCATTTGATGGTCAGAGGCGAATTGAAAGCTAGACAGTGGTAATTAAGACCCCCGGGGAAAAATAGGGATGTCTCCTACGTTACCGTTACCCGAAATATGTGGCGGTATCGACGTAATCTCATAGAATCATTCGGTCTGAATGCTACATGAAGGACATAAGCCAGATGACGGAACAAGGAGACCTAGGATGTAGAAGATCATAATCCTAACATGAGTGATTCGGCAGATTGGGATTCCTATATATCCACTCATGTGGTACCTCATCATACGATTCATATAAGATCCATCTGTCTAGATATCATCATATACATCTAGAAAGCCGTATGCTTTGGAAGAAGCTTGTACAGTTTGGGAAGGGGTTTTGATTGATAAAAAAGAAGAATCTACTTCAACCGATATGCCCTTAGGAACGGCCATACATAACATAGAAATCACACGTGGAAAGGGTGGACAATTAGCTAGAGCAGCGGGTGCTGTAGCGAAACTGATTGCAAAAGAGGGACAATCGGCCACATTAAGATTACCCTCTGGGGAGGTACGTTTGATATCCAAAAACTGCTTAGCAACAGTCGGACAAGTGGGTAATGTTGGAGTGAACCAAAAGATTTTGGGTAGAGCCGGATCTAAGTGTTGGCTAGGTAAGCGTCCTGTAGTAAGAGGAGTAGTTATGAACCCAGTAGACCATCCCCATGGGGGCGGTGAGGGTAGAGCCCCAATTGGTAGAAAAAAGCCCACAACTCCTTGGGGTTATCCCGCGCTTGGAAGAAGAAGTAGGAAAAGGAAAAAATATAGTGATCGTTTTATTCTTCGTCGCCGTAAATAGGAATATGAAAAATCCAATTTTTGAATTGGAAAGAATGTGATGTGATGGGCGAACGACGGGAATTGAACCCGCGCATGGTGGATTCACAATCCACTGCCTTGATCCACTTGGCTACATCCGCCCCTTATCTAGCTAAAGTATTTTCCCTTTTTCCCATTCCTCATTATTTTCTTTATTCTGACCTCCATACTTCAATCGAGATATTGGACATAGAATACCAAACCAATCTGAAAAATGTAAAAAAGGAGTAATCAGCTGTGACACGTTCGCTAAAAAAAAATCCCTTTGTAGCTAATCATTTATCGGTCAAAATTGAAAAACTCAACATGAAGGAAGAGAAAGAAATAATAGTCACTTGGTCTCGGGCATCTACCATTATACCCACAATGATTGGCCATACAATCGCTATTCATAATGGAAAAGAACATCTACCTATTTATATAACAGATCGTATGGTAGGTCACAAACTGGGAGAATTTGCACCGACTCTGACTTTCGCGAGACATGCAAGAAACGATAATAAATCGCGTCGTTAATGTATTACAAACAACACCCAATCTGTTGGGTGTTGTTTGTAATACATTAAGATTAAAGAAAAACGAAGACAGGAGAAATATTAT